AAAGTCCCTAGATGGTCATACAAACTTATTACCGAATTGGAATTCCTGTCGGGCGCAGCTCATGAAGGCCTACCATTGGATTATCATATACGTTCAAGAAAAAGGGATCGTGTAATACTTTATAGGCCTACTAAACGTAGTCGCAAAGCAAGTGTCAAAAATTGGGTGTCTCTTAGAGACTATTCGGAAGAATCAGATTTTCGTCGAGAATTCATCAAAGGTTCTATGCGTGTTCAAAGACGTAAAACTGTTATTTCGAAATTGTTTCAAGCAAATGCGCATTCCCCTCTTTTTTTGGACAGAATAAAAAAATATCCCCTTTTTCCTTTTAATATCCCTGAACAGATGAAATTTATTTTTAGAAATTGGATGGGTAAAGGATCAGAATTTAAAGATTATACAGAGGAACAAAAAAAAAGGCAAAAGGAAGAACAAGAGAACAAAATAAAGGAAAAAACGTGGATAAAAATCGCGGAAGCCTGGGATTTCGTTCCATATCCACAAGCAACAAGAAGTTTAATTTTAAAAATTCAATCTATTTTTAGAAAATATATTTTATTACCTTCATTGATAATAGTTAAAAATGTTGGGCGTATTTTATTATCTCAACCCCCCGAGTGGGCTGAGGACTTCGATGAGTGGAATAGAGAAAAGCATATTATATGTACCTATAATGGTGTTCAAGTATCAGAACTCGAACTTCCCAGAAATTGGTTTAAAGATGGTATTCAGATAAAAATAGTATTTCCTTTCTATTTGAAACCTTGGCACAGATCCAAATTGAAGCCCTCTTTTTCTTCTTATAAAGATCTAAAAAAAGAACAACAAAATTTTTCTTTTTTAACGGCTTGGGGAACGCAAACTACCCTTCCCTTTGGTTCTGTCCCTCCAAAACATTCCTTTTTTAAGCCTATTTTTAAAGAACTAAAAAAAAAAATTCGAAAAACGAAAAACAATAATTTTCAAGTTCTAAGAGTTTTAAAAGAAAGAACAAAATATTTTCTACAAGATTCAAAAGAACAAAAAGGGGTGGTTATCAAAAACAAAAAAGTTTTATGTATGTTTATAAAAAGAATAAAAAAAGAACTCTTAAAAGTACATCCAACTCAATTATTTATATTGAGAAAGGTATATGAATCCGGCGAAACAAACAAAAAAAAAGATTCTATAATTAGGAATCAGATAATTCACGACTCGTTTAGAAAAATTAAACCTACAGATAATACAAATTATTCGCTGAGAGAAAAAAAAATTAAAAATCTGACTGATAGAACAAGCACAATCAGAAAGAAAACAAAGAGTCTTATGAAAGAAAAAAACGGTAACGCCAAGAAAAGAAGTAGTCCTAACAAAACAAGTTTTAATGTAAAAGAAAAATCACCAAAAAACTTTTTTAAAATCTTAAAAATAAAAAGAAGAAGCACTCGATTAATCTATAAATTAGATTTGTTTATAAAAATTTTCATTAAAAGAATATACATCGATATATTTCTATGTATCATTCATATTGCCAGAATTCCTACACAACTCCTTCTTGAATCAAGAAATTTAGGTTTTGATAAATACATTAATGAATATTTTAGTAAATAATAAAAGATTTAGTAACTTAATATTAATAAAAGAATTGCTACAAAAAAGAAATACAAGAAAAGATAAGAAGAGATGCGCCCACCACCTATAGATTTGATACCTTCACCTACAAAGAAACTCAAAACACCAACTCCACTAGTAATTCCATCTATTACTCGTCTATCAAAAAAAGAAGTTAACTTGGCCAATTCTCTTATTCCCCCAATAAGGAATCTTGCATAAAAAGCATCTATGTAACCACAATTATATGACCAATCATATATACCATTTATTATTTTGTCCAAAAGAATTCTTTTAGGACCTGTTTTAACAAAAGAGTTAATTAAGTCCCAATTTTGTAAAGATGAATAAACAGGTTTATATAAAAAGAAGGCTATAAATATTCCAAAAAAAGCTATACTAACTGAAAAAAGAGCATCTTTCAAAAATTCATACCAATCTATAGAATTATTCAAATTTTGATGTAAAAGGTTTATAGACGGAGTTAACCATTTTGATAATATATCCAAATACACTCCTTCGTGATTGAAAGGAATTCCTAGGGATCCCACGAACAACGTAAATATAACCAATACAAGTATAGGAAATAACATAGTATTATCCGATTCATAAGGATACGAAAAAAACTTCTTATTTCCAAAACTGGTAATAGTAATAAAAGGTTGTGTGATGTTTCTTGCATTCTGATCAACTCGATACGTTTTTTTTGAAAAAAAAGAAAAAATCTCATGATTTTTCATTGTTAATAACGTTAATAAACTAAAATTTTTGTAGATTCTTTTTGAATCTTCTTTACCCCATAGAGATATTGAATAGAAGGGGGTATTCTTTTTGCCACTATAATTTTGAAAATGAACGTTTAAATGTCCTTCAAAGGTAAGTAAATAGATTCGAAACATATAAAATGCGGTTAATCCCGCTGTAAACCAAGCTATTATTGCGAAAATGGGTGAATACAACCAAGTATCATTAAGAATTTCATCTTTGGACCAAAAACAAGCAAGAGGCGGAATACCACAAAGAGAAAGTGTACCTAATAAAAAAGAGGTTTTGGTAATTGGGACATGCTTTGTTAAACCCCCCATAAAAACCATATTCTGACTTTTATTTGGAGAATATCCAACAAGAGTTTCCATTGAATGAATAACGGATCCAGATCCTAAAAATAATAATGCTTTCGAATAAGCATGAGTAATCAAATGAAATAAAGCACTTCGATAAGACCCCATACCTAGAGCTAACATCATATAACCCAATTGAGACATTGTGGAATAGGCTAAACCTCTCTTAATGTCTTTTTGAGCAAGGGCAAAAGTTGCTCCGAATAATATTGTTATTACTCCTACCAAAGAGATGAAATTCATTATATGAGGGATGACTATGAAAAGAGGAATAAGCCGAGCTACAAGAAAAATGCCCGCAGCTACCATAGTAGCAGCATGTATAAGAGCCGAAATAGGAGTAGGTCCCTCCATGGCATCCGGTAACCATACATGAAGGGGAAATTGTGCAGATTTAGCAACCGCACCGGCAAATAGTAGAACGGCACAGAAAGTAACAAATAAAAAATTGACTTCATTATGATTATTAGAAATCAAGTTATTGAATATTTTGAATAAATCTCGAAATTCGAAACTCCCTGTTATCCAATAAAAACCTAAAATTCCTAATAATAAACCAAAATCCCCAACACGATTAGTCACAAATGCCTTTTGGCAAGCATTTGCAGCAACAGGCCGTGTGAACCAAAACCCTATTAATAGATATGAACACATTCCTACCAATTCCCAAAAAATATAAATTTGTATCAAATTAGAACTAGTAACTAATCCTAACATCGAAGTACTGAAAAAACTCATATAAGCAAAAAATCTCAAATATCCTTGATCATAAGACATATAATTATCACTATAAATAAGAACCATAATTCCAATAGTAGTAATCAATATTGACATAATAGAAGTAAGCGGGTCAATCAAGTAACCGAATTCTAAAGAAAAATCATTATTGATGATCCAAGACCATACATATTGATAGATAGAACTGCCATTTATTTGCTGAATAGAAAGATTGATCGAAAAAAGCATGACTATACTTAACAAAAAAACACTTTGAAAAGCCCACATACGGCGAAGACTTTTTGTTGCCGACGGAAAAAGAAGAAGTCCCGCTCCTATTAACATAGGAACTGGAAGTGGAAGGAAAGGAATTATCCACGCATATTGATATGTCTGTTCCATAAAAAAGTTTTTTCTTAATTTTTTGTTTCCGATTTACCGGATCCTACCCCCTTTCAATTTCAAAACAAAAGGGGTCAATAAAAAAATCAAGAGATGTACTAACTTAAAGATATTTTTCGAATTATATTATATTATATATATTATATATATATATATATATATTATCTGGGTCTTTCCAAAATACTTTAAATATTAAAATAAAGAAGTTACAATTGGTCAAATGATATGACCAACTTGCTCATAAAAAGATAATTTAGTTATTAACTAAGATTTTTCTTAAAAAAACGAAATTTAATTATTATTAGATGACTTTATATTCATAAAGTAAGGATAAAAATTATACTAAAAAGAAAAGATTACTTGATTATGATATGAATCATAGGATTAACTAAGGTAAAAATTTTGTACTAATCTCGCTTTTTAGTCAGTTTGTTTCAAACCATTAACTAGTTTCATTATAAAATTGATTGATGATTGATTTTTATTTTTTACGTTTCAATAAAAAATACATTTATAGGAAAAGCTATAATATCTAACATTTTATATAAGATTTATTTTTCTATTTATCAAAAGGGGTAAAATAAAATTTAATAAAAAATAAAAAAATCACTAATATTTTTTTTAACAAAACGTGTATCTTTTAACAAATTAATTACTTTAATTACTAGTTTGATTCGAATTTAAAAATGGATTTTGGAAGTATTCTTTACTCAAGTTTGACCAATTAATAGAAAAAAAAAATTAAATTATATTTTTCTAGTAAGATTTTGTACGATTTTTGCATATTATCTAGAGAATAACTCGATAATGAATAGATTCGTTTTGACCAATAGATGTCTTTCACATCCAACTATAACAATGAGTAACCTCTTAATTTTTAAATGGCAGTTCCAAAAAAACGCACTTCTATATCAAAAAAGCGTATTCGTAAAAATATTTGGAAAGGTAAGGGATATTGGGCAGCCTTAAAAGCTTTGTCATTAGGGAAATCTCTTTCTACCGGAAACTCAAAAGGTTTTTTTGTTCGACAAAAAAATAAGTCATAAAATAAAACATTGGAATAATCTGAATAGAAAAATAGGCCCATTTCATTCTTAATAGGAGATTAACAAACCTATTGTTTGTGGCTAATCAATATGAACTAGAACTCGCTTCGCCGTTAGGATATGT